AAAAGAGTCATTCCATTTCAGACCAATCTCGAGTACTAAAGAAAGATCGCGATTTGGAATGAACCAAAATACTTGTTTGTTTTGTTACGGCAATAACACTTAGTAATAGTAAGACCACCCGATGGGTTGGATTTCACTACAAGAAAAAGGTTTGTTTTACAGCAAACCTACATTACACAATGAAACATACCACAGAGTGGTATAATAGACGGAATCGTAAATTATCTAATCTACATAAGAAAGATACTTCTAATAGAAAGAATTAGACATTATCGAATGATTTGACAGACCAAATCCCAAAACCAACTCAACTCATAGAATATAGAAGAAGGAAATTGATACATTTAGGACCAATTCATTATCTCTGCATTATCTCTGAATCAATCAATTGGGGTTGTTGTTCTGCCAAAAAGCGATTAGTCAGGCGACTCCACAAAACAAATACAAGAAAAAAATAGGTCCTAGATCTATGTGACTGTTGAAGTTTTTAGACAGAATCATGTCATGATTCTCACTTCATAAATTGACCGGATTCGATATACCAACGCAAAAATGTATCACTAACTCTTTAATCATGGACAGGAAAAGAGGAAAAAGGTCATATGTAATCCATCCACGAAGATTAATGAAGGAAGATGAGTATTTTATCCGAGATTTTACAAATACTGATTAGATCTATTGGAATGAATTATTGTTTTTTATTTATTGTTTTTATTTTCCTGTCCCTATGTATTTACATGAACATGTGGTAATACTTTTGGACCAACCAACCGGCCAGTCTATAAACAAGTACTAATGAGGAAATGAAAACTATACTAAACTAAAATAGAATGTATTAGGGCTATACGGACTCGAACCGTAGACCTTCTCGGTAAAACAGATCAAACTGATTATTATCGAAATGATTCGAACTGTTTCAAAGACCCAACATGCATTTTGTTGCATTGGGCTCTTTCATAAACTGATGTAAAGATCAGTTAGTCCACCATATTTTTCTTTACAGGAAAATAATGAGATGGCTCCATGTGCTCTGATTCATCATTTGTATTCTGATCTAGGAGCAATACCAAAGTGTTTCAAAGAAGGGTTACCTTGACTTAGGTCTGCCTTCGGCCTAGATCAAACTAAGTTAGATGGAGTCTCTATCGCTATGCTGCAAGAGTCGAATATGAGACTTCATACACCTTAAAGTTCATAGGACGAAAAAAGGTTATTTTGAGGCCCTTATACTCATTATGCCTAGCATTGAATGGACTGGGTATTTACCTTATCAACTATCAAATCAATGGCGGGTTCTATTTGATTTGGCACCTGAATTCGCACCTGAATCGGACCAACCCAATATTTGTCAGGCTATTGTTCTCTTGTTCCCTCGAATCTATGGAGTAAGACATCGATTTGTCAATTAAGATCAATTATGTTTCTTGCATTGCATAATGGGCTCCCTTGAAAAGCATTGGCGCACGTGTAAACGAGGTGCTCTACCTAACTGAGCTATAGCCCTTGTCATAGATATATTAACATATGGATAATTTCTTGTCAAGATGGATATTCCATAATCCCACATGATAGCTCTCTGATCCGTCTACTGTTAACAGATTGGTATTGCTTAGAAATAATATTCCACTTATAATCCTATAAGTGATGGGTCCTTTTTTTGGTGATAAATAACCTACTTAACTCAGTGGTTAGAGTATTGCTTTCATACGGCGGGAGTCATTGGTTCAAATCCAATAGTAGGTAGAACTTATTAGATACCGAAGCCAATTGAGTGATATCTAATAAGTTTTTCTACCCATTTTCTTTTTTTTTTCGTTATATCAGATTAGACTTGATTGTGTTCAATTGGCAGAATAAAAATGTGGTGTATAATAATACAGTTCTAAAGAACTTCTTTTGATTATTTTGATGTATTGACTTGACTAGGAGGAAATAGCATTTACAGCCTCTACTCGTGTCCTAGCTCGTCTGAGAGCTAGATTCGCTTCAATTGCTTGTCTCTTACCCTCAGCTCTACTCAAGTTAGCTTCAGCTATTTCAAGAGCTTGCTGAGCTTCTTGCGGATCAATGTCAGTACTCATCTCCGCATCATTTCCTAAAATGGTGATCTCATTATTACCTATTCTAGCGAAACCACCCATCAGAGCCACCGTTAACCATTGGTCGTTGAGGCGTATTCTCAAAAGACCTATATCTACAGCCGTGGCAATAGGGGCGTGGTTTGGTAATACGCCAATTTGGCCACTATTAGTAGATAAAATGATTTCTTTCACTTCTGAATCCCAAATAATTCGATTAGGAGTCAGTACACAAAGATTTAAGGTCATTTCTTCAATTTGCTCTCCACTTCTAAGTTCATAGCTTTCGCGGTAGCTTCATCGATGTTACCCACCAAATAAAAGGCCTGCTCGGGAAGACCGTCTAATTCTCCGGAAAGGATCAATTGAAACCCCCTAATTGTTTCTCCAAGACCAACATATTTCCCTGGAGAACCAGTAAA